CTATCTACTAACCAAAATCACTCCCAAACTCCCACTTTCAAGAGAGAGAAGAGCTGCAACCTATTCTCTGCTTTCGGTAAATCAGCTGTTAGGTCCTTGTAGCTAGTAGGAAGGAAGGACAGAGAATCATGGTATTCTCTCCCTAGGCCGTGGTAACCTTCCTAGCGCTTCTGGCCCATAAGCTCTCCGTCGATTAGAATATGTCTTTCCTGCTCTTAGGACTGCCCTTGACCTATCCTATCCAGCTAGTAGTCCTCCCCCAGCCGAGCTAGTCTTCTTACTTTCCTATTCTAGTAGTTTTCTTTCTCCTATCTTAGTAGCGGACTCTCTTCTGCGATCTGTCTTCTTTCCTTTGGGATTGGATCTTGCTCTTAGACGAAGAGCGTAGGATAAGGACAGAACAGAATAGATTATATGGGCAGCTAGGCCCAGAGCGTAGTATAGAGAAGAAAGATTCTATGACTTACATTCCCTTCCTTCCTTTGCTTGGAGTGGCATAAGGCCTCACAGGCCCAATGCGATCTTTCCGCTGTTCCGCTATCCGCTGATTCTATCCGCTGCATTGACTCTGAATGTGATCTACGGGCTTCAAACAGGCATAGCCAGAATGTACCGAAAGTCTGAAGACTAGCCCGAAAGCTTCTGTCTTGGAAGAACCAATTTCATAGATAGAGAGAGAAGACTATGGTGCCTTTCCTTCAAGTTCTCTTTTCTGTCCTGAGGAAAGAAAGCAACTTGCGGAGGAGGAGCTTGGATTCTTCTCTCGATCTTCTTGTTGCAAAAGTCTATATTATAGTAGAGTCTGGCTAGGAAGAAAGTCCCAAAGATGAAGATGAGACTGAAAGCTTCGGTCCTGGAATAAGGAATTTCATAGATAGAGAGATCATCCTACCGGTTGAGTTATTGAGCTTTCCCTGCCTAGGCGTGGGTAGGTCTTTGTCAGACCAAGTGATGGACAGCCATACCATAATAGGCCAACAGGAGCTGATTCGACTGTCTGTCCTTTTAGGTCATTCCTGAGTGAAGGGCAGAGGTCGACTTTCAAGGATAAACATAGATCGCCCCTTTCGTGTATTTCGACGTTGGTTGATCAAAAGGGTCGCCAACCGGGGGGCAAGGGTTCTTAAAGTTGGAGTTCGGGCATTTCTGTCTGTCTGCGAGCGCTCGCTCCGCAATAAGTATTGTCATTAGGGTAGGCCCTGTGGATTCTCACACATCATATTTTATGCTGGAAGTAACATATTTTATATATTGGCCAGACATGGATGGCTACAGATAGCTCCAACTCAAGACCAACACAGTGGGCACTACAATCGCCAGAGGAAAAAGGAAAGGTACCCCCTTTACAGTGGCATCCTAGAAAACGATTGCTTGCAAGGGCAAGGTGGCATCAACTCATTCCAATATGGGGCAACCCTCACTCGACAAAAGGCAAAGCAAACTCAATTCAAGAGCGAGGTTTGTTTTTAGGATCCCCTTCTGGCACGAATGAGAAAGCAGCCAGCTGAGCTGGTAGAACAGGAAAAGCAGCACGCGTGTGGAAGTCAAAGGAAGGTGCGCACCTATGTCCATCCTAACAAAACCAAAACCCCGACTTGGGCAATACCTGCAGGTTGAATTATCCAGAGGTTTCTCTCTCAATAGAAGGAATGGGGGAGTCCGGGCGCGGGAACTATCTTCGTATTGGTCGGAAGCTCTATAACCATCCCCAAAGAGAGGAAGTCAACGATAGCTACTAACAGAGCTCAAAGCAGAAAAGAAAGCGGAAGAGACAGACGCAAGGAAGAGAAGAGGCCAGAGGAGGTGCTATTGCCCTCTCGTCCTAGCAGCCGATCACTCACTAATAGCGTATACCAGGAGGAGAGGAATGAAGAAACCTAGTACTGACTCTCGTCTGGAATGGGAGGACGGGTTGAATAAGTCCTTATGGAGCTGGGAGCCCAGTTAAGTCTGATTATTCCCTGGAACAAACTCACTCCATAGGGAAGGGAAGGCAAAGCAAACTCACTTGGGAAGCTCATTGGTTTAGCCCTTGGGGAGCTATAAGCACCATTAAAGTGACACTCTACTTCTTACCGAGTCCTTCAACCAACCTAGGTTTCACTTTCTATCTAGCCTTAGCTCGGCGACTAGAAGCAAGATTCCATCAGCTATTTACATAGCCTAAAGGTTTTTTTTCCAGAAACTAAAGGAGCAAGATCTAGCTACAAAAAGATCCAATCTAAGACTCTCTTTTCCTTCCAACTCTACCAGGAACCTTTTCCAGCCGGTCCCACATCAGGCACCACCAGTGGGAGGTCAAGTGGCATTGAGGAGATAAAAAAGAGAGAGGAGACCGGCCATTTCTTATGATTATGTTTTGTATCTGCATGAGGACGGTACACTTGTAGATGACCCAGTCACGTTTTCACAAGCCATAGATTGAAAGGATTCCTCGAGGTGGTATGATGCCATGAAGGAGGAGATGAACTCCATGGACAAGAATAAGGTTTGGTTGATTAGAGTTGCCTGAAGGAGCCAAGCCCGTAGGGTGTAAATGGGTCTATAAGAGTCTATAAGACCCAGAGGGACTCAAAAGGCAAGATTGTTAGATACAAGGCCAGGCTTGTCGCCAAGGGGTTCACTCAGAAAGAGGGCATCGACTACACTGATACCTTCTCTCCGGTTTCTAAGAAGGACTCACTCAGGATAATCATGGCTTTGGTGGCTCATTTTGACTTAGAGCTTCACCAGATGGATGTGAAGACGGCTTTCCTCAATGGGGATCTACAGGAGGAAGTGTACATGGACCAACCTTTTGGCTTCTCGCAGGAGGGCAGCGAGCATTTAGTGTGCAGGTTAAGGAAGTCGATATACGGACTGAAACAAGCTTCCCGTCAGTGGTACCTCAAATTCAATGAGGTGAGAATGACCTTTGGGTTTAAGGAAAACACTGTTGATCAGTGTATATACCTCAAGGTCAGTGGGAGCAAGTTTCTCTTTCTAGTCCTATATGTTGACGACATACTGCTTGCTAGCAGTGATCTAGGGCTGTTGCACGATACGAAGGCATTCCTCATAAGGAACTTTGAGATGAAGGATATGGGTGAAGCCAACTATGTCATTGGCATTGAGATTCACAGAGACATCTCCAGAGGTATCCTCGGACTATCTCAGATGGCCTAAATCCCAAAAGTATTAGAGAGGTATGGTATACAGCACAGCAAACCTAGTGTGGCACCTGTACAGAAGGCTGAGTGTAACTCAGCGCTTCGCAGTGCCCGAGGAGCGATATAGAGAAGGATAAGATTAAGAGCATTCCATATGCTTATGCTGTTGGAAGCTTGATGTACGCCCAGACGTGTACACGGCCGGACATTGCCTATGCTGTGGGTTTACTAGGTAGATACCAAAGTCACCCAGGCATGGAGCATTGGAAAGCTGCCTTCAAAGTCATGAGGTATCTTCAGGGGACCAGAGACTACATGATCACATAATGGCGATCCGATATACTGGAGATCGTCGGATGTTCGGACTCCGAGCTGGGTGCCCGGACACCAGGAAATCGACATCCGGATACGTCTTCCTGCTTGCCGGCGGCGCCATTTCTGGAAGAGTGAGAAGCAGAAGATCACAGCTTCTTCCTCTACACACCCGGAGTATATTGCTTGCTACGAGGCCACATGCCAGGCTATTTGGCTTAGGAACTTCATCACAGGACTCAGGTGGTGATGGGTACCATCTGACGACCGCTGAAGATCTACTGTGATAACTCAGCAGCCGTTGCCTTCTCCAACAACAATCAGTCGTCTAGCAGGTTGAAACATATAGACGTAAAGTACTATGTTGTGAAGGAAATGGTGGAAGATCATCTAGTGCCGATAGATCACATTAGCACCAGCATGATGATAGCAGACCCTTTGACCAAGGGTTCAAAACCTTCCTATCATTGGGGTTTTCTTAATCAAGTTTTGGGCCAACCATATGGGCCTGAGCTTCAGAGGTAGGGTTAATCATGGCAGGAGGGGATGGGCCGACAAAATGGGCCTGCGGAATAGAGGGGGGTCTTTAGACCCGCAGGATAGACTTGGGCCATGGCCTGGGCCACTGCCTTGGTTATAGTCTTGGCCATTGATTGAGTCATGGTTTTGGCCATGGACTGGGTCATCTGTACTGGGCCATTTGAATGGATAAATGGCCCATTTGTGAAATGAGATTGGCCATTCGTGGGTTAACGGGAGATGATGGACTTGAAGATGAGGAGGGAGGATCATGATAGGCCTCATCAGCTTGATGTTGGGCCCCTTGATCGGCATGAGGCTGAGTCCGAAAGGGTGCCATTACGATCCTAGACAAGGTTTGGACCGGACTACGGAGGGGAAGCCAAGTCAAGGGGACAAGGACTAATTCGAGAGGTAAATGGGATCTTAGCCGAGGATCAAGTAAGTTTCGGTCCAGCCCGAAGAAAGCCTACCTAATGAAAGATGAAACTAAAGACCAAAGACAAGGACAAGGCCCACTAAGATCAATTGGGCCGAAAGAGAAAATGATGAAACTACCGGTGTAACAACTAATTAAAACAAGCCAACAACAAGCAAACAAACAAGCAGAGGCTCCCGGGTCTGGCAAGCAGGGAATTCACTTTAACTAAGAGGCGGGAATCAATCTCTCCTCGATCGACGCCCGGAAGTGATCTCCTCGCCCAAAGATTGACACGATCTGCTCCACCTTTTCGGCTTAGGTTACTCAGTCAACAGACTCGTCTTAGGCACTGGAGAGGGGAAATGCGCGGATTGTGCGATTGCCCGGGAATTGAGTCAAGCCAGTCCAAGAAAGGACTGGGTGAGCGGGTATGCCCTGCGGCTAGTGACGGTGAAGTTATATACTGGTATTTCTTTTTCTTATTGTTTATAGATGGATATATAATATTATCAGGATTGGAAGAAGTGCTATATGAAGACTTCGAGATTACTGGGTAGGAGAGGTAGGCGACGCGAAATCCGTATTGAATAGTGAAAGGT